AGTAAATTGCCTGATAAAAGGATTATCTTGATAGGATAAATCATGAAAATAAACTTTTCATTTGCTAAATTATATTTAATAGAATTAAACTATTTCTTAAAGTATCAAAAACTTATGTGCATCATACACCAAAATATAAAAAGATAAGCTAACTAAGCTAATGGGTTCATACCCCATTTATAAAGGTTATACTCCTTTTCTTTTTAATTTTTAATAATTCGTATAAAATTATATTTTTATTGATTTTAATAATAGGAACTTTAATTACTGTATCATCTAACTCTTGATTAAGAGCTTGAATAGGATTAGAAATTAATTTATTGGCATTTATTCCCCTAATAAGTGACAATAATTTAATATCAACTGAATCCTCTTTAAAGTACTTTTTAACACAAGCTTTAGCTTCTACGGTTTTTATTTTTTCTTCAATTCTATTTTTAATAGAAAACTTTTATAGTCTTCAAATTACATTAATGCTTTCAAAACTTTTAATTTTAACTTCTGTTTTATTAAAAATAGGAGCGGCTCCTTTTCATTTTTGATTTCCAAATGTTATACAAGGATTATCTTGATTAAATTCTTTTATTTTAATAGTTTGACAAAAAATTGCTCCTTTTTTTATTTTATCTTATGTTTTATATAAGCCATTAATTATTTTTTGTGCAATTATATCTGCTATCTGCGGGGCAATTGGAGGGTTCAATCAAACATCCCTAACGAAATTAATAGCTTATTCATCAATTAATCATATAGGATGAATATTAATGGCTATATTAAAAAATGAATCTTTATGGATAAATTATTTTTATTTTTATTCTTTTTTAAATTTAACCTTAATTTTACTTTTTTTCATTTTTAATATATCTCACATTAATCAATTATTTTATTTACAAATAAATTCAAAAACATTTAAATTTATTATATTCTTTAATTTATTATCATTAGGAGGACTGCCACCTTTTTTAGGATTTATTCCAAAATGGTTGGTAATTCAATCTTTAATCTTAAGAAAACAATTTTTAGTAATAACAATTTTAATTGTAAGTGCTTTAATTTCATTATTTTTTTATTTACGAATATGTTATACCGCATTTATAATTAATAGAAATGAAACAAATTGAATACTAAAATATCAATATGATAATTTTTTAATAAATATTTATTTATTATGTTCATCTCTATCTATTTTAGGTTTAATAAGAATTTCAATAATTTATATAATATTGTAAGGCTTTAAGTTAAATAAACTAATAGCCTTCAAAGCTATAAATATAAGAAATTCTTTTAAGCCTTAGTATATAATACACTCCTTTAGAATTGCAGTCTAATGTCATTATTGACTATAAAGCCTTGATTAAAGAGAAAATTTTCTCATAAATAAATTTACAGTTTACCGCCTATTATCAGCCATTTAATCATTGCGACAATGATTATTTTCAACAAATCACAAAGACATTGGAACATTATATTTTATATTCGGAGCTTGAGCTGGAATAGTGGGAACTTCTTTAAGAATTCTAATTCGTGCTGAATTAGGACACCCCGGTGCTTTAATTGGTGACGATCAAATTTATAATGTCATTGTAACTGCCCATGCATTTATTATAATTTTTTTTATGGTTATACCTATTATAATTGGAGGATTCGGAAATTGATTAGTACCTTTAATATTAGGGGCTCCTGATATAGCTTTTCCTCGAATAAATAACATAAGTTTTTGATTATTACCTCCAGCTCTTACCCTTCTACTTATAAGAAGTATAGTTGAAAACGGAGCTGGGACAGGATGAACGGTTTACCCTCCTCTTTCTTCTATTATTGCTCATGGAGGAGCTTCAGTAGATTTAGCTATTTTTTCTCTACATTTAGCTGGAATTTCATCTATTTTAGGGGCTGTAAATTTTATTACAACAATTATTAATATACGATCAACTGGTATTACTTTTGATCGAATACCATTATTTGTGTGATCTGTTCTAATTACTGCAGTTCTTTTACTGTTATCATTACCAGTATTAGCCGGAGCTATTACTATACTTTTAACAGATCGAAATTTTAATACTTCTTTCTTTGACCCGGCTGGGGGAGGAGACCCAATTTTATATCAACATTTATTTTGATTTTTTGGACACCCAGAAGTTTATATTTTAATTTTACCCGGATTCGGTATAATTTCTCATATTATTAGTCATGAATCAGGAAAAAGGGAGACATTCGGATCACTAGGAATAATTTATGCTATATTAGCAATTGGGTTATTAGGATTTATTGTGTGAGCACACCACATATTTACAGTAGGTTTAGATGTTGATACTCGAGCATATTTTACTTCAGCTACAATAATTATTGCTGTTCCTACAGGAATTAAAATTTTCAGATGGCTTGCCACATTACACGGAACTCAACTTTCTTATACTCCTACAACACTTTGATCATTAGGGTTTGTATTTTTATTCACAGTAGGAGGATTAACTGGAGTAGTACTAGCTAATTCATCAATTGATGTAGTATTACATGACACTTACTATGTAGTTGCCCACTTTCATTATGTATTATCAATAGGAGCAGTATTTGCAATTATAGCCGGATTTATTCATTGATATCCTCTTTTTACAGGTCTTTCATTAAATGTTAAATTATTAAAAAGTCAATTTTTTGTTATATTTATTGGAGTAAATTTAACTTTTTTTCCTCAACATTTTTTAGGATTGGCTGGAATACCTCGACGATATTCTGATTACCCAGATGCTTATACAGCATGAAATGTAATCTCCACAATCGGATCTTCAATTTCCCTTCTTGGAATTATTTTATTTTTATATATTATTTGAGAAAGTATAATAACACAACGTCAAGTAATTTTCCCAATTCAATTAAATTCTTCTATTGAATGATATCAAAATACCCCTCCAGCAGAACACAGATATTCTGAATTACCTATATTAACTAATTAAATCTAATATGGCAGATTAGTGCAATGGATTTAAGCTCCATATATAAAGTATTTAACTTTTATTAGAATAAATGTCAACATGAGCTAATCTAAATCTTCAAAATAGAGCTTCCCCTTTAATAGAACAATTAATTTTTTTTCATGATCATGCTTTAATAATTTTAGTTATAATTACAGTATTAGTCGGTTACGTAATAATTACTTTATTTTTTAATAAATTTACAAACCGACTATTATTACACGGACAAATAATTGAAATAATCTGAACTATTTTACCTGCTATTATTCTTTTATTTATTGCTTTTCCCTCTCTTCGATTGCTTTATTTATTAGATGAGATTAATGAACCTTCAATTACTTTAAAGGCTATTGGTCACCAATGATACTGAAGTTATGAATATTCTGATTTTAATAATAATATAGAATTTGATTCTTATATAATTCCAACTAATGAACTAAAAAATGATGAATTTCGATTATTAGATGTAGATAATCGAACTGTATTACCAATAAATACTCAAATTCGAATTTTAGTTACAGCTGCAGATGTATTACACTCTTGAACAGTTCCTGCTCTAGGGGTAAAGGTTGATGCTACGCCAGGCCGTTTAAATCAAACTAATTTCTTTATTAATCGACCAGGATTATTTTATGGACAGTGTTCAGAAATTTGTGGGGCTAATCATAGTTTTATACCAATTGTAATTGAAAGAGTTCCTTCTGATATTTTTATTAAGCACATCAAAAATAATTCTAACTAATCATTAGATGACTGAAAGCAAGTAATGGTCTCTTAAACCACTCAATAGTAAATTAGTGTCTACTTCTAATGAATAAAAAATTAGTTAAAATATAACATTAGTGTGTCAAACTAAAATTATTATAATAATAATAATATTTTTTAATCCCACAAATAGCCCCAATTAGATGATTAACTTTATTCTTAAGATTTTTTTTAATTTTTATTATATTTAATATTATAAATTACTTCATTTATAGTCCTTCCTCACCTACTTGTCAAAAAAAAAGAGAAATTTTTACAAAGCCAATAAATTGAAAATGATAACAAACTTATTTTCAGTATTTGACCCCTCTTCAAGTATTTTTAATTTTTCATTAAATTGAATAAGAACATTTTTAGGAATTTTATTAATTCCTACTTCTTATTGATTAATACCTACACGATATACAATTATTTGAAATAGAATAACTACAACTCTTCATAAAGAATTTAAAACTTTACTTGGTCCAATAAGAAATCAAGGATCAACATTTATTTTTATTTCATTATTTACTATAATTCTATTTAATAATTTTATAGGATTATTTCCTTATATTTTTACTAGTACAAGTCATTTAACACTAACTCTATCTTTAGCTTTACCGTTATGAATTGCATTTATAATATATGGATGATTCAATCATACACAACATATATTTGCCCATTTAGTTCCACAAGGAACCCCAGCAATTCTTATACCATTTATAGTATGTATTGAAACAATTAGAAATATAATTCGACCAGGTACATTAGCTGTACGATTATCTGCAAATATAATTGCAGGTCATTTACTTATAACACTTTTAGGAAACACTGGACCTTCTATATCTTTAATCCTAATTAATGTTTTATTAATTACTCAGCTTGCCTTATTAACCCTAGAATCTGCTGTAGCTATTATTCAATCATATGTTTTTGCAGTTTTAAGAACTCTTTACTCTAGAGAAGTTTATTAATGTCAACACACTCAAATCACCCATTTCACTTAGTAGATTATAGTCCGTGACCTTTAATAGGATCAATTGGAGCTATAACAACAGTATCAGGTCTAATTAAATGATTTCATAAATTTGACTCATCATTATTTATTTTAGGTAATATTATTACTATATTAACTGTTTATCAATGATGACGGGATGTTACTCGAGAAGGTACTTTTCAAGGACTTCATACCCAAGCAGTAACAACAGGACTACGATGAGGTATAATCTTATTTATTGTATCTGAAATCTTATTTTTTGTTTCTTTTTTTTGAGCTTTTTTTCACAGAAGCTTATCCCCATCAATTGAAATTGGAATACAATGACCTCCTATAGGAATTAATCCTTTTAATCCTTTTCAAATTCCACTATTAAATACAGCAATTCTTTTAACTTCTGGGGTAACCGTAACTTGAGCACATCATGCATTAATAGAAAATAATCATACTCAAACATTTCAGGGATTATTTTTTACTGTTCTTCTTGGAATTTACTTCTCAATATTACAAGCTTACGAATATATTGAAGCACCATTTACTATTGCAGACTCTGTTTATGGATCTACATTTTTTATAGCAACAGGATTCCATGGATTTCATGTTTTAATTGGAACAACTTTTTTATTGATTTGTTTAATCCGTCATTCAAACAACCATTTTTCTAAAAATCATCATTTTGGATTTGAAGCTGCAGCTTGATATTGACACTTTGTTGATATTGTCTGATTATTTTTATATATTTCTATTTACTGATGAGGTAGATAATTATTATTTATATAGTATAAAGTATATATGACTTCCAATCATAAGGTCTATTAATATAATAGTATAAATAATTTTTATTGTTAAAATTTCATCTATATTATTAATCACTATTACTTCAATTTTAACTATATTAGGATTTATTTTATCAAAAAAAAGATTTTCAGATCGAGAAAAAAGATCCCCTTTCGAATGTGGATTTGATCCTAAATCTTCTTCTCGTTTACCTTTTTCTCTTCAATTTTTTTTAATTACAATTATTTTTTTAATTTTTGACGTAGAAATTGCGTTAATTTTACCAATAATTATAATCTTAAACTATTCAAATCTGATTGTGTGAATATTCACATCTTTTATTTTTTTATTAATTCTTTTATTGGGTTTATACCATGAATGAAAACAAGGAATACTAAACTGAACTCAATAATAGGGTTATAGTTAATTATAACATTTGATTTGCATTCAAAAATTATTGAATACTCAATTTACCTTGAATATGAAGCGATATATTGCAATTAGTTTCGACCTAATCTTAGGTAACTTACCCTTATTCTTTTTAAAATTAATTGAAACCAAAAAGAGGTAATTCACTGTTAATGAATAAATTGAGATTTAATCTCCAATTAAAGAAACATGAAGCTCAACAAAAAGCTGCTAACTTTTTCTTTTAATGGTTAAATTCCATTTATGTTTCTATTTATATAGTTTAATAAAAACATTACATTTTCATTGTAAAATTAAAATAATTTTTTTATAAATTACTAATTTTAATTCAATATATTCAAAAATTAAATTAATTTCCCTAACATCCTCAGTGTCATACTCTAAATATAAGCTATTTGAATTAAATAAAAATAAAAATAAATAAAATTGTAACTCAAATTACAAAAGTTAACAAAAAAATTTTTAAATTATTATTTTGTAAAATATTATTTAATTGAGAATAATATACTAAACGATTATAAATATTTTGACTACCAAAATATTCTAATCATCCCTGATCAAAACTTTTTACCGTTTTATCTCCTAAATAAAAAGGAAAATAAATAATCCCGTAAGTACTAATTATAGGTATAAATCACATTCCTCCAGCAAATCTAACAAATAAATAATAATTTAAAGAACGGTTTACAAAATATAAAGAAACATTAGAAATTAAATAACCAACTAAACCTCCAATAATACAAACAATTAAAGTTAATAATTTTAAAAATAAAGGTAAAACAATAACGACAGGAACAGGAAAAATTAATCATCTTAATATACTCCCACCAACAATACTTAAAATTAACAACCCTCTTATTGCTCGTAATATAACTCACCCTTCATCTCTCAAATAATTTAATGCTCCACAATTTAAATCTCCTGTTATTGAATAATATACTAAACGAAAAGAATAACAAACTGTTAATCCTGTTGAAAAGAAAAATAAGAAAAAAGAAAAATAATTAATAGATCTAAATGATACTATTTCTAAAATTAAGTCCTTAGAATAAAACCCAGCTAAAAAAGGCATTCCACATAAAGCCAAATTAGAAATATTAAAACAAGAAGAAGTATAAGGCATATATAAACTTAAACCTCCTATTAATCGAATATCTTGTCTATTGTTTATATTATGAATAATAGCTCCTGCACATATAAATAATAATGCCTTAAATAAAGCATGAGTTAATAAATGAAAAAAGGCTAATTTATAAAATCCTATTGATAAAATTCTTATTATTAATCCTAATTGTCTCAAAGTTGATAAAGCAATAATTTTTTTTAAATCAAATTCAAAATTAGCCCCTAATCCTCTTATAAATATTGTTAAACCAGATAATAATAATAATAAACTACCCATTCAGCTATCTAATAAAATATTAAAACGAATTAATAAATAAATCCCTGCCGTAACCAAAGTTGAAGAATGAACTAATGCTCTAACAGGAGTTGGAGCAGCTATAGCTGCTGGAAGTCATGAAGAAAAAGGAATTTGAGCTCTTTTAGTTATTGCTGCTAAAACTACTAAACAACCAATAATTTCCATAAAATAATCATTTTTTATAATTTCTAAATAAAAAATAAAATTTCATCTTCCATAATTTAATATTCATGCAATAGCTAATAAAAAAGCAACGTCTCCAATTCGATTTGATAAAGCAGTTAATATACCAGCATTATAAGATTTCACATTTTGAAAATAAATTACTAAACAATAAGAAACTAATCCCAAGCCATCTCAACCTAATAAAATTCTAATTAAATTAGGGCTAATAATTAATATTATTATAGATAATACAAATATTGATACTAATATAATAAAACGATTAATATTTATATCTTCAGATATATATTCTTTTCTATAAAAAATTACTAAAGATGAAATTATTAACACAAAACTTATAAATAAAAGTCTTATTCAATCGAACAAAAATGTTATAACAATTAAACAAGAATTTAATGATATAATTTCTCATTCATAAAAATAAACTAATTCATTTAAAAGAAAATTTAAACTAATTAAAAATAAAACTAAACTAATAAAAAAAAGACTAATAAATATAATTAAACAAATTGATATTTTTTTCACGATTTAAAATGAAAAAATTCATATCATTGACACCACAAATCAATATTTTTATTAAACTATTTAAATATAATCAAAATAAACAAAAATCTCTCTTAACAATTAATAAATTAAGAGGAAATCAATGAAGAAAAATTAATAAAAATTCTCGAAAATTACCTCTTCTAAATGAATAACTCCCAGAAAAAAACTTACCATGTTGAGTATAAGCATATAAATATAAAGTATAAGCAGCTCTAAAAAAAGATAATAAAGATAAAAAAATTATTGTTAAAAAAGAATAACTAACAATTCTATTTAATAAAACAATTTCTCCTAACAAATTTAAAGTTGGAGGAGCTGCTATATTTCCAGCACATAATAAAAATCATCATAGTCTTATAGAAGGTATATAATTTAAAAGCCCCTTATTAATGAATAAACTTCGACTACCTAATCGCTCGTATCTAATATTAGCTAAACAAAATAAGCCCGATGAACATAATCCATGAGCAATTATTAAAGTATAAGACCCTGAAATTCCTCAATAAGTTATAGTTATTAAACCCGATAAAACAATTCCTATATGAGCCACAGAAGAGTAAGCAATTAAAGCCTTTAAATCAACTTGACGTAAACATACTAAACTAACTAAAACAGAACCAATTAAACTAATTCTCACTCAAATAAAGTTAAATTTTAATCCTAATAACTGAATAATTGGAAAAATTCGTAAAAGACCATAACCCCCTAATTTTAATATAATACCCGCTAAAATTATTGAACCAGAAACAGGAGCTTCTACATGAGCCTTTGGTAATCATAAATGAACCATAAATATCGGTAATTTAACTAAAAAAGCTAAAATTATACAAAAATATAATAGTTCATAATTAAATAAATAATTATTTATTAAATAAAAATTTATTGTACCTAAATAATTATATAAATAAATTACCCCTATTAACATAGGAAGAGACACTAATAAAGTATAAAATAATATATAAATACCAGCTTGTAAACGCTCAGGCTGATATCCTCATCCTAAAATTAAAAATAATGTAGGAATTAATCTTATCTCAAAAAATAAATAAAAATTAAATAAATTTATTCTTCTAAAACTTAAAAATAAAAATAATAACAAAAACAATAAATTTACTATAAATAAATTAATAAAATTATTTCTTTTATAAATAGAACTACTGGCCAATATTATTAAACTACAAATTCAAAAAGATAATAAAATTAAACCATAAGATAATATGTCATGACCTAAAAAATAAGATATATTTAAAAAATAATTATCTAAATTATTTAATAAAATATATCTAAATCTTAATAAAATCAATAACCCCTGCACCGTTCAAAAAAAATTTTTTATAAAACATAAAGGAATAATAAACAAAATAAAAAATAAAATTTTCAACATTATAAAATATTAAAAGACTGAAAATAATCATTACCATGGGTACGAACTAAAGAAACTAAAATAGATAAACCTAAAGCTCCTTCACAAACTCTAAAACTTAAAAACAATATGCTAAAATAAATTTCATAATTTATATATAATAAAAAAATACAAACTATAAAAAACAAACAAATAACAATATATTCTAAAATTAATAATATTGAAAGCAAATGTTTTCGATTTAAAACAAAAGAAATAATTCCTACAATATATAAAACAACAGGAAATCTTAAATAAATTAATATTATCATTAGTTTTAATAGTTTAAAAAAAACATTGGTCTTGTAAACCAAAATTAAGATATGTCTTTTAAAACTTCAAGAAAAAAGAAATTTCTCTATCATTAATCTCCAAAATTAATATTTTTGTTAAACTATTTCTTGATATTCTTCAATTTATACTTTATTGCATATTAACAATCTCAAGATTAATTTTTTTACAAATAACACATCCATTAGCCATAGGATTAATATTATTAGTACAAACTACTCTTATATCATTATTAACAGGAATAATTATAAAAACATTTTGATTTTCTTATATTTTATTTTTAATTTTTTTAGGTGGAATATTAGTTTTATTTATTTATACAACATCTTTAGCATCAAACGAAATATTTTCATTTTCAATAAAACTAATATTGATTACTATAACAATATTTTTTTTAAGTTTTATTATATCAATCATTATTGACAAAACAATAATTTATAATATATTTATAAATACAGAAATAATAAATTTAAACAATATATTATCATTTACACCAGAAAATACAATTAATCTTTATAAATTATATAATTACCCAACAAATTTTACAACTATTCTTTTAGTAAATTATTTATTAATTACTATAATTGCTGTAGTTAAAATTACAAACTTATTTTTTGGGCCTTTACGAATAATAAATTAAAATGACAAAAGCTTTTCGATTAAAACATCCATTATTTAAAATTGCAAATAATGCTCTTGTAGATCTTCCCGCCCCTATTAATATTTCAGCTTGATGAAATTTTGGTTCTTTATTAGGACTTTGTTTAATTATTCAAATTTTAACAGGTTTATTTTTAGCTATACATTATACAGCCGATATTAATATAGCATTTAATAGAGTAAACCATATCTGTCGAGATGTAAACTATGGTTGATTATTACGAACTTTACACGCTAATGGAGCTTCATTTTTTTTTATTTGTATTTATCTTCATGTTGGACGAGGAATTTACTACAATTCATATTTATATACATCAACTTGAACAGTAGGAACATTAATTCTATTTTTAGTAATAGGAACAGCTTTTATAGGTTATGTTCTTCCATGAGGACAAATATCTTTTTGAGGGGCCACTGTAATTACTAACTTATTATCAGCAATTCCCTACTTAGGAACAACTTTAGTGCAATGAATTTGAGGAGGATTTGCTGTTGACAATGCAACCTTAACTCGATTTTTTACTTTTCATTTTATCTTACCATTTATTGTTTTAGCAATAGTATTAATTCACTTATTATTTTTACATCAAACAGGATCAAATAATCCTATAGGATTAAATTCTAATATTGATAAAATTCCATTTCACCCTTATTTTACATTTAAGGACGTATTTGGATTTATTGTAATACTTATATTATTAATTATACTTACTTTAATAAGTCCTTATTTATTAGGAGACCCAGATAATTTTATTCCTGCTAATCCTCTTGTTACTCCTATTCATATTCAACCTGAATGATATTTTTTATTTGCATACGCAATTCTTCGATCAATTCCTAATAAACTAGGAGGAGTGATAGCTTTAGTTTTTTCTATTGCTATTTTATTCTTTATACCTCTTACTCATAATAGAAAATTTCAAGGAAATCAATTTTATCCAATTAATAAAATTTTATTTTGATCAATAGTAACAACAGTAATCTTACTTACATGAATTGGAGCTCGACCTGTAGAAGATCCTTATATTTTAATTGGGCAAATTTTAACTGTAGTCTATTTTTCCTATTTTATTATTAATCCAATAGTTACAAAATGATGAGATAACCTAATTAACTGGTCAATGAGCTTGAATAAGCATATGTTTTGAAAACATAAGATAGAAATAAATTTTCTATTGACTTTACTAAAAATAGTTATAAAATATAAACATTAACAATAATAATTTTAAACCAATAATAAAAAATAAATAATTTAAAGAAAAAGGTAAAAAATTTTTTCAAGCTAAATATATTAATTTATCATAACGAAATCGAGGTAAAGTACCTCGAACTCAAATAAATAAAAACCCAATAAAAATTAATTTTCCATAAAATAATACATTTAATATATCTGCTCCTAAAAATATAACAACAAATAATATTCTTATAAATAAAATTCTAGAATATTCAGATATAAAAATTAATGCAAATCCTCTACTTCTATATTCTACATTAAAACCAGATACTAACTCAGACTCTCCTTCAGCAAAATCAAAAGGAGTGCGATTAGTTTCAGCTATTGAAATTCTTAATCAAACTAAAACTAAAGGTAATATAATAAAAAAAAATCAAACAAATTTTTGATAAAAATAAAAACTTAAAAAATTATAATCATTAATTAAAAAAACAAAAGATAATAAAATTAAAGCTAAACTTACTTCATAAGATACAGTTTGAGCTACAGCACGTAAAGCTCCTAATAAAGCATAATTAGAATTAGAAGATCAACCAGCAACTATTACAGTATAAACACCTAATCTAGTACAACATAGAAAAAACAAAATTCTTAAATTAAAAGAAATAATTTTAATTAAAACAGGCATAGATAATCAAATTAACAAAGATAAAAATAAAGAAAAAATTGGTGAAAAACAATAAGAAATATAATTAGATATTAATGGATAAGTTTGTTCTTTTGTAAATAATTTAATTGCATCACAAAAAGGTTGCGGTAGTCCTACTAATCCAACTTTATTAGGACCTTTTCGAATTTGAATGTATCCTAAAACCTTTCGTTCTAATAATGTTAAAAAAGCAACACTCACTAAAACACAAATAACTAATAATAAAATCATTAAAAAAGATAAAAATCTTTCAAAAAAAAACATGTACTATTTGTAAAAATAAAATTACATAAATAAATTCTAAATTTATTGCACTAATCTGCCAAAATAGTAATATTAATAAAATTCTTTTTAAAAATATAATTATTTACATATTTGGTCCTTTCGTACTAAAATATATTAATTTTCTAAAGATAGAAACCAACCTGGCTTACGCCGGTTTGAACTCAGATCATGTAAGAATATAAAGTCGAACAGACTTAAATTTTAACTTCTACACCTAAAATTATATCTTAATCCAACATCGAGGTCGCAATCTTTTTTATCGATATGAACTCTTCAAAAAAATTACGCTGTTATCCCTAAAGTAACTTAATTTTTTAATCGTAATAAACGGATCAATAATTCATTAATTAATGTTTAACAAAAATTAAAAGTTTATTAAATTTTAATATCACCCCAATAAAATATTTTAAATTATTAAAATTAATAAATTCTAAATAAATTAAATAAACAAAATATAAAGATTTATAGGGTCTTCTCGTCTTTTAAATAAATTTTAGCTTTTTGACTAAAAAATAAAATTCTACTATAAATTTTTATGAAACAGCTTATATCTCGTCCAACCATTCATTCCAGCCTTCAATTAAAAAACTAATGATTATGCTACCTTTGCACAGTCAAAATACTGCGGCCATTAAAAATTCATTGGGCAGGTCAGACTTTAAAAAAAATTCAAAAAGACATGTTTTTGTTAAACAGGCGAATATAAATTTTGCCAAGTTCTTTATAAAAACTTTTCATAAAAATATATTTATACAAAAATAATATACTAATTTTATCATTATTATTTAATTTTAAAAATTAAAATTAAAATTTTAATAAAAAATAAAAATAAAATAAATAATATAACAAAAAAAATAATTTATAACAAATTTATTAATGATAACTAATTCTAAGCTTACATTTATTAAATATATATTTAAAATTTTTTAAAAATATTTTATAGCTCATCCCATAAAATATTTAAATTAAAAAATTATTTAATTAAATAATTAAATAAATAATTTAAAATTTATGAATTAAATTCATTTCTTAAAAAACTAGATACCTTTAAAAACGAATAACATTTCATTTCTAATTAATTTTTTAAAATAATTTTATCACATTAACTTTATAAATTAATTAACTCTTTTAAAATCGAGAAAAATAAATTTTTATTGTTTATTTGATAAACCCTGATACAAAAGGTACAATAAATTAAATTTTCTTTTATAATAAAAATTTTTCAATATATTTCAATTTTCTTTCACAATACTAATACACTATAATAAAAATTATTTATTCTTTAAACAATACTAAAACTATTAATTATATAATTATTTTTAATAAATTAAAATAAAAAAAAAATTATTTTAATAAATAAAATTTAATTCAATTTATAATGATTTGCACAAAAATCTTTTCAATGTAAATGAAATACTTTACTAAATAAGCTTTAAATTGTCATTCTAGATACACCTTCCGGTACATCTACTATGTTACGACTTATCTTACCTTAATAATAAGAGCGACGGGCGATGTGTACATATTTTAGAGCTAAAATCAAATTATTAATCTTTATAATTTTACTTTTAAATCCAATTTCAATAAATTATTTCAAATTTATATCCAAAAAATAATTTTATTGTAATCCATTTCTTCTTAAATATAAGCTACACCTTGATCTGATATAAATTTTAATAAAAATTTAAGAAAATTATTTTTCTTATAAAACATTCTTATAACAACGGTATATAAACTGATTACAAATTTAAGTTAGGTCCATCGTGGAATATCGATTATAGAACAGATTCCTCTAAATAGACTAAAATACCGCCAAATTTTTTAAATTTCAAGAACATATCTAATACTACTTTAGTGTAAATTTACATTTTAAATAATAGGGTATCTAATCCTAGTTTTTAAGTAAAATTTCTAAGCTTTAATAACATTTAATTTAAAAATTTAATAAATTTAAAATTTTACCTAATAAATTTATATTTAAAAATTATAAATAATTAATTTAACTTAAACTAATAAAATTTATTTATATTATTTGTATAACCGCGGCTGCTGGCACAAATTTAACCAATATTTTTTAATATAACTATTTCTAAATTTCTTCAATTAATAATATTAATTACTGCGAATAATAAAAAAAATATAATTTTTAAAATTATATTAAATTCACACAAAAATTTACATATAAAATTAATTAATAATAAATCTTTAAGCTAAAATAAAACTTTATATATTAAATAAAAATAAAATTTAAATATAAAATTAAATTATTTTTAAATTATTTTAATAAAAAATAAATAAATAATATAATAAATTAATTTAACATTTAATTTATAATTTTTATAACAAATAATTTTTTATAAATATAAATATTAAAAATAAAATTTAATTTAAATTATTAAAATTAATAAATAATTAAAAAACATTAATAATTTTTTAAAATTAATATTTAAAAATTAAATTAATTAATTATTAAATAACTTATTTTAATCATTAATTGCCAACTTAAATTTAATCCCCTAAATTAAATTTTAAAAAAGACAGCATAAAATTTTTACATAAAAAAAATATTTCTTTATAATTATTTTTTTTAAAAAAAAATTTTTTATATAATTAAATTAATTAAATTATTAATAATTAAATTTAATTTAAAAATAATTATTAGTTAATAATTATTTTTATAATATTATTTTATTAATAGTTTTAAAATTGATAAATAAAAATTTAAATAATAAATAATAGTATAAAGAAACTTATCTTTTTAAAAAAAAAGAGATAAATTTTTTTTTTTAATTATTTATTAATTTTAATAACTTAAATTAATTTATATTTTTAAATAGGTTTTTTTTTTTTTTTTTTTAAAAATTATTGGTTCATTTGCTATTAGCAAGATTTTTACGTTAGTACTATACTAGTGGGATTAATAAATATAATATTTATATATAAATTATTTATATTAATATAATTTTATATATACATATAATCAAAATTTTGGGAATTTGTAATTAATTATATTAGATATAAAGTTTTATATATATATATATTTAAAACTTTATTTTTATATATATATATAGATACTCTGGAATCTATTAATATATAAATATATATATGCACATAAAAATTTATTTTATTATATATATTAATAAAAATATTTATATATGTTACAGTTATATATTTATTAATATATATTGTATTTATATTAATATATATTTTATATTAAATAATTATAATATTTATATATATATATAATATTTATAAAATAATATAATATTTAATAAACAAATTATATATATGTTTATTAATTAATTTAATATTTATATGTATATATAATTAATAAATAAATTTATATATATATATTAATAAAAAAATAAATAATAATTATAATATAAACGTTAGATTAATATTTTATTATTAAATTAAATTTATTACTATTATTTTACAATTTATAAATTTAATAGATTATTCAATAGCTTTTATTTTTTTATTACTTAAATAAATTAATTAAAAATAAACAAATAAAAAAAAAAAAAAAAAAAAGAGGTGTTAAATAACATATTAAAGAATAAATAAGCACTAAATTTTTATAAGAATAAGATTTTCATATTAATTTTAGATGAAATATTAATTATTTAAATAAAATTTTTGAA